AAAAAATTATAGGAGTGAGATCTTAATATAATTTGAAAAAAAAGCAAGAGCAGTAAAGAAAGTCCACGGAAAAAAGAACATGTATTTTTATCTTTCTATTTTTAAAAGATTAAACAAAGGGATTCGCAAATAAAAGCGCTAATGCTACAACCAGCCCATAAATAGTTAAAGCTTCCATAAAAGCCAGACTAAGTAATAAAGTACCCCTTATTTTGTCCTCTGCTTCCGGTTGTCGCGCAATCCCTTCTACAGCTTGCCCTGCAGCTGTGCCTTGACCAACTCCAGGTCCAATGGAAGCAAGCCCGACGGCCAACCCAGCAGCAATAACAGAAGCAGCAGAAATTAGCGGATTCATGATAAGTTTCTCCTATTCCAAATAAAATAAAGAAAAGAAATAGTTAATAATATAATCAACCAAGAAATTATGACTTTATTATTTCATTCTTCATATTTATCTTTATCTAGTCAAAGTGTAATTGAAATTACAAACTGAAATAATATAATAATATTTATTGAACTATCCAAATTACTTCGATATTTCTTTTTTCTTTTCTACCCATGTAGTTTTTTGTGAATACATACAATTTATGTTCTTATCTTAAATTCTTAAAATTTAAGAACCTTTCTTTAAATTCTTCGTTCTTTATTTCATTTTTTTAGTCATTCCATAGTCAATTCACAATTACAACAGATGAAACGGAAGGACTTTGTTTTTTGAATCCCCATCTAAATTTAGAGTAATAGCAGGACAAATTTAGATATATATTCATATATAACTAGTGAAGATCTAATATGACATATACATGTGTTTCTTCCATACCGTAAACCAATTAGTTGTGTCTTATATTCAATTGGATTCGAGAATTATTCTTTGAAACCTACAAAAAAGGAAAGAGTTGTCTTATATCGATTAGATTATATATACATCTAGTTTGACTCCCCTACCCTTTCTTTTATTATTTTATTTATACCTTATCCTTATTGCAATTGCATCTTTTGGGGGGTGGATAATACTTTTGATTATTTTTAATTCAAAAAGTAGATTATCGTGAGCCGCACCTACTTTGTGGAGGGCTAAACTCAAAAAATACTATTTCGATAACTCGTCAATGATGCCCTTCTATGGATTCACCTATATAAGCCGCAGCTAAAGTAGCAAAAATAAGAGCTTGAATACCACTTGTAAATAATCCAAGGAACATAACAGGTATAGGAACTACTAAAGGTACTAACGAAACAAGAACAACAACTACTAATTCATCAGCTAATATATTTCCGAAAAGTCGAAAACTAAGCGATAAGGGTTTTGTGAAATCTTCTAAGATGTTAATCGGTAAAAGGATTGGAGTTGGTTGGATGTATTTACCAAAATAAGCCAATCCTTTTTTTGAAATACCCGCATAGAAATATGCTACTGATGTAAGTAAAGCTAATGCAACAGTAGTATTTATATCATTAGTGGGTGCAGCTAACTCTCCATGAGGTAACTTTATAATTTTCCAAGGTAAAAGAGCCCCTGACCAATTGGAAACAAAAATAAATAGAAACAGAGTTCCAATAAATGGAACCCACGGACCATATTCTTCTCCAATCTGAGTTTTGCTCACGTCTCGAATGAATTCAAGGACATATTCAAAGAAATTTTGACCGGAAGTGGGAATAGTTTGCGGATTTCGAACAACTACAATGGTTGAAACTAATAAGATAGCAATTACAACCCAAGAGGTAATAAGTACTTGAGCATGCACTTCAAAATCCCCTATTTGCCAATAGAGATGTTGACCTACTTCCACAGCAGATATATCGTATAATCTGTTTAATGTGTTGATGGAACCTAATAGAACATTCATATTGCCCTGCCCTCTAAAATAAAAAAATATAACTTGAAAGGGAATTATTTTGATTCAACCGTTTACTTTTTTACTTTCATTTTCTATTTGGAATACCTACTCATCACATAATATTTCTGTTTGTTCTTTATTGCACAATTTTTTAATTGTATAATAATAATATAATAATAGATTCCATAAATCTATGAATCCCCCCACCACACCAAGTCTAAAAATTTATTAATCTTATTATTAATTATTAATCAAAAATTTTGTATATAGCTAGAACGACCTTCACTAATTGCAAATACTAATTTGTTAAGAATTAATCGGATTGAAGCTATAGCATCATCATTAGCTGGAATCGAAATATCTGCGAGATCGGGGTCACAATTTGTATCGATTAAACAAATTGTTGGAATTCCCAAAGTGATACATTCTCTAAGAGCCGTATATTCTTCTTGCTGATCAACGATTATTACAAGATCGGGTAACCCCGTCATATATTTTATGCCACCCAGATATGTTTCCAAATGAGATAATTGTCTCTTCAACGTAGCGGCATCTCTTTTTGGAAGAGAGGTGAGTTTACCCGTCTTTTGCTCCGTTCTCAAGTCCCTGAACTTACGAAGTCTTGTTTCTGTAGTATACCAATTCGTTAACATACCGCCGAGCCATTTTTTATTAACATAATGACATCGAGCTCTTATTGCAGCCCGTTTTACTGAATCGGCTGCTTTTTTTTTTGTACCAACAATTAAGAATTGTTTTCCTCTGCTTGCTGCATCAAAAACCAAATCACAAGCTTCTGATAAAAAACGAGCAGTTTGAGTAAGATTTATAATATGAATACCCTTATGCTTTGTGGATATATAAGGTGCCATTCGAGGATTCCATTTCCTGGTATCATGGCCAAAATGAACTCCTGCTTCCATCATCTCTTCAAAAGTTATGTTCCAATATCTTTTTGTCATTTATCCCCACATTTTTTTTTTTAAAAATTGAAAAAAAAGAGACCTGGTATCCTGAAATAGAAATAAATAATTGTTCCGATGGAACCTTCTCTTTTATTGAAGATTGTCTGTTAATACATAATCAATCCATTCATTTTTTTCGATTTATTATATTTATTATACTTACTTTATTAAGAAATCAAATGACTGCTTTTAATTTTAAAGGGATGAATCTAATCTTCTTTATAGGAAGCATTAAATCCTAGATTTCGAATGTATCACATAAATTCTTTGAAATGAAAAAAATCAAATAATTTTCTGTGATGGAACAAAAGATTTCTAATTTCTACTTCGAATAAATTCTTTTTTTTTTCCAAGGTAATCTTGTTCTGTTGCCCTGACCGCGAACGGTGCATTATTCTTTTGAACCCGGTACCAACGGGGATCATTCCCCCTAAAACAACATTCTCTTTAAGACCTTTCAACCAATCGATACGACCCCGAAGAGCGGCTTTTGCTAAAACTCTAGCAGTTTCTTGAAAACTCGCTTCGGATATGAAACTTTGAGTATTCAGAGATGTTTTTGTTATTCCCAATAATAAAGCTCGGTAACAAATTGCTTCTTCCAAGGCACGCCCCGTTCGTTCGGCTCGCAATAATCCAATTAGTTCGCCAGGTAAAAATACATTAGACATTCCATCTTCTGAAACCAATACTTTGGATGTTATTTGACGCACAATAATTTCTATATGTCGATTATGGATGTGTACTCCCTGGGATCGATAAACCTTTTGGATTTTATTAACTAAAGAAATACGACTTTGCGCTATAGTTAGCTCAGCACCAATCAAGAATCCCCAGGGAATGCCGAGAATTCTTGTTATACATTCGTTCCAAGCATCAATTCTTTTTTCTAGATTCATCGATATTGAATCAATCGAACGTATTTCTAATATCTGTTCCACTTTTGGAAGACCTTGTGTTATATCACCGGATCTGGATTTTTCATATATAAATGTAACTAATATATCTCCTTCATAAAGGATTTCTCCATAATGGCCATGAATGGTTGCTCCTGGAGTCGCCAAATAAGGCTTAGCCGATCTTATTATTACAGAATCCTTTTGAACAGTTAGAACTTGACCCGATTTTAGTTTTAAATGTGGTCCATTTTTCGTTTGAGCTATACATATATTTTCACAAATAAATTGTCCAAGACTAATTATTGTAAAAGTTTTTTCACAAAAATTATGATGGAGAAAATACCAATTCAAATGGAATGGATTTAAAACGATGTTACTGTATAGATCGGGTTTAAAAATTGTCTCGTTTTCGTCCATTAAATAATATTTAATTACTTGAAAGGTTTCCTTTAATTTGTCAAGTTGCAAATTTTTAGTTATTGAGATCTGATTATGAGTTATTAAACGAGAAAATGAATAAAAATTTGCAATTTGAAGGGCTATTCCTAAAGGGCCTAACGAATTCTTAATTGCAATTATAGGATCCTTTTTTATCCCATTAGGATCTTTTACGTTGTTGAAAGGTCTCATTTGAAAACAATTAGATGATGACAAAATTATCAAAGATCGGCATTCCTTATTTCTATTCAACAACATACGAATAGTTCCGTGATTTTGGCTAAGTGATTGTTGAATTTTTGTCTTGGAATTAATAGATAAAAAGGGATTGATATTGATCCGATCCGAATCCGAGATCAATCCTAAACCAGATGGGTCATTCCTTTTTCGGATATATGAAGTATGAGATTTCACTAAATAAATTCTTAGGAAGTACTCAATCAAACCATTTGTACTTACTTCAACAAAGGAAGCGAGGGCCTCTTCAATGGAAGAACTTCTTTTGTCTTGAGCCCAATTCAAGACTAAACAAGTCCGAACTAATTGAATCCTTGTGTCGGAAATTCCCCGAATGGATTTTCCATTTCCATAAAGAATATAATTGATAACTTTAAGTTCCAGATTATCCTTTTCCTGGAACAGATCTTGGGGAAAAAGTTTTACAAAATTGATACTGTCTGGTATTTCATATAGAATTACAGGTCTAACCAAAACAAAATACTTTTTCTTGGTAGTTGTGATCCATTGGACATAGGTCCAATTGTTCAGTTTTTTTGATTCCTTCCTTTTTTTTTTTACCGTTCTGGGTGGTATCAAGATGGCACTAGGTCGGGATATCTTATCCATCTCTCCAGGAAAATGGATATTTCCAGAAAATATTTTTAATTCAATTTTTTTTTTTTTCTTTTCCAATCGGACCAATCCTCTTACTCGACTTCTTATATTTAAAGTGATTGGTGTTCCTATTCCAACGAGACTATTATTTCGTACCATTATAGAAGAAGATTCGGGTAAAATATGCACTTCTTCGGGAATAAAAAAAAATCGATCTACTTTGATTTGATATTTTGGCTTTAATTCTTTGATTCCTCGATATTCAATTAAATCTTCTTTTTGAAAAATGGACTGAATTCCTATAGTTCTATATTTAGTAATTCCTGAACTCTGTCTTCTGTATTGAGGATCATCGAAATAAGCAAAAATACTATTTCTATGAAAAATACCATTGATCGGTATTTCAATCGAGACACCAGAAGGGCGCATTAGTTCGTTCTTTCGTTCTTGAATCGATTGGAATGGAATAAGAAATCTATTTCTTCGTCTTTTTGCCAAAAAAGAAAAAGTATCGTGAAAAAGAGCAGGATACATCAAATGACAATGATCCATACATAGGATTTGGATTTGATTAAATATTGAATAATCGGTAATCCTCCTTTCTTTTGTACCTAAAGTATTGAAATTAAATAATTTATTTTTTACTTCATCATTACTTACTGAAAGGTTAGAAATATTTGTTTTTGTGGTAGAAAGAGAATTACTGTGAATTTGATCTTGATCCTTGCGAAGTAAAAAATGGATTGCATCAGACCTACACGACTTTCCTGATAATATCCATAAATGACTTGTTTTTGGTAAGATATGTACATTACTATACATAAATTCGGATGCATGGTATACATCGGTACTCCAATGCATTTCCCCTTCGGAGTCAGAATAAATATGTTTTCGAACCTTTTCTTTCAAATTAAAAGTAGATGTTCCCGCGCGGATCTCAGCAATCACTTGTTCTGATTTTACATATTGATCATTTTGAACTAATAGAAAACTTTTTGGTGGAATAATCACGTTATGTATAATATCGTCACTTTCAATAGTTACATACAAGTCTATATTACATAGAAAAGCAGGATATCCATGACGTGTGCGTGTAGGGTGAACTAAATCCTCATTAAATTTTATTTTTCCATTCGAGGGGGCTCGCACATATTCTGCAGTACCCCCTGTGAATACTCCACCAGTATGAAAAGTTCTTAATGTTAGTTGAGTGCCCGGTTCTCCAATAGATTGACCAGCTATAATACCGACAGCTTCTCCCAATTCTACCAGGTCCCCATGAATCGGACTCCGGCCATAACACAATCGGCAGATCCAAGACGTATTCCTACAGGTAAAGGGGGTTCGAATAAATATTGGTTGTGTTTTAAAAGTTATGAATCGATTGATAAGTCCAATTCCAATATCTTGATTTCGAACGACAATGCATCGTGAACCTATATATATATCGTCTGCTAATACACGACCAATTAATGTTTGTATCAAAATTCTTTCTGGCATCATTCCATTTCGGGTATTCACAGAAATCCCTCGAATGGTACCGCAATCTGTTCGACGTACAACAATGTGTTGAACCACTTCAACAAGTCTACGTGTAAGATATCCAGCATCTGATGTTCGTACAGCAGTATCGACAACCCCTTTGCGGGCTCCGTAGCAAGAAATAATATATTCTGTTAAAGATAGTCCTTCGCGTAAATTGCTTTGAATGGGTAACTCAATCATTTGTCCTTGTGGATCTGACATTAATCCCCTCATTCCTACTAATTGGTGCACTTGAGATGCATTTCCTCGAGCTCCTGAAAAAGACATTATATGGACTGGATTAAGAGGGTCAGTCATCCTAAAATTAGGATTCATTTCTTGTCGCAAATATTCGCTTGTAGCATACCATATTTCAATGGATTGGCGTAATTTTTCTACCGCATGGACATTCCCATAATGGTTATGTTTTTCCAAAATCAAACTTTGTTGTTCAGCATCTTGGACTAGCCATCCTTTAGAAGGTATTGTTAAAAGATCATCAATTCCTAATGAAATAGATGTAGCAGTAGCTTGACGGAACCCTAGAGTCTTTACTTGATCCAGGATGTGTGATGTATATGCCATTCCAAAATGATCTATTAATCTGCTAATAAGTCGTTTAATGGCAGTTCCACCTATCACGTTATTGTGAAAGACTAGATTGGCCCGTTCTGCCATAAGTACCTCCATATTCCACTCAGTGGCATTCGGTTCGACAATGGATTTGAGTGAATGATTGGAAAACTTCCTTTTCTTTATCTTTATTCACGTATTGAAAAGATCCTAGTTGAATCGACAAGACCAGAATTTAAACCAGTATCAGAAATTTACCTAGCTTAGATACCAACACCAACCATCTATATGATTAGATATGATTAGATACCATATGAATAGGCCCGACAAAAACCTTGTATAGCCTCTTCGATTTCTCGATAAAAAGAAATATGACCGACAGTGGTTCGAATGTATATACAACGAATTTCTTTTTTTATACTTCTT